TACATAGATATCTTTTTAAGTATCATTAATATTCCAAGGCTCAATGCACAGCTTTTTCTTGAATCAATAAAAAAGATTATTACTAAATACATTTACAATAATGAATCAAATAAAAAAAAAATCGATAAACCAAATCAAAATAAATTTCACTTTATTTCGATTATAAAAAAGTCAAGAGATATCGCTGTTATTAATAAGAATTCAAAAAATTTTTGTGATATATCTTTCTTATCACAAGCCTATGTATTTTACAAACTATCACAAAGAAAAATTCTTAACTTATATAAATTAAGATCAATCTTTGAATACCAGAACCTTTTTCTTAAGAATGAAATAAAAGATTATTTTATAGACCAAGGATTATTTAATTCGAAATTAAAAGAAAAAAATTTGATAAATTCTTTTTTTTTAATGAATCAACGGAAAAACTGGTTAAGAAGTCATTATCAATATAAATATGATTTATCTCAGCTTAGATGGTCTAGATTAATGCCAGAAAAATGGCGAAATAGAATCTATCAACACCATATGGCTGAAAATAAAAAATTAAGCAAATGGAATTTAAATGAACAAGACCAATTCATTCATTATGACAAAAAATTTGAGGTAAACTTATTTTCGAATCAACAGCAAAAGAATAATTTAAAAAAAAAAAAACACGCTAAATATAGTCTTTTATCATCTAAATATATTAATTATGAAAAAAAGACGGACTTTTCTATTTATAAATCACCAACTAATAAAGAAACGATTCTTTATAATTCCAACACAAATAAAAGCAAATTATTTGATATCTTAGAAGGTATTCCTATGACTAATTATCTAGCAGAAAATGATATTATCGATATCGAGAAAAGTCCACCAAACCTAAAATATTTTGATTGGCGACTTATCCATTTTTGTCTTAGAAAGAGGGTCGATATTGAGTCCTGGATCGATACCGGAAGCAAAGATAAAAAAAAGACTAAAACTCCAACTAATAAATATCAAATAATTGTTAAAATTGATAAGAAAAAAAATTCTTTTGTTCCAATTTACCAAGATCAAGAAATTAATGCATCTAAGCAAACCCCCTTTTTTTTTGATTGGATGGGAATGAATAAAGAAATACAAAAAAGTCTCATATTGAATTTTGAAGTTTGGTTCTTTCGAAAATTTGTGATACTTTACAACACATATAAGAAAAAACCATGGACAATACCGATTCAATTTCTTCTTTTAAATTTTCATAGAAATAAAAATATTAGTAAAAATAAGAAAATCAACGGGAATAAAAAAGGCCACCTTCTTATATCTATATCATCGAATAAAAACAAAATTATTGAATTAGAGAATCGAAATAATGAAGAAAAAGATATTGACGACGATTATATGGGATTAGATATGACAAAACATAGAAATAAAAAGCAAAACAAAAGTCATGCAGAAGTAGAGCTTGATTTATTCCTAAAAGAGTATTTATGTTTTCAATTAAGATGGAATGTTTCTTTAAATCAAAAAATAATTGATAATATCAAAACATCTTGTTTCCTACTTAGACTAACAAATCCACGAGAAATTATTATATCGGCTATTCAAAGGAACGAACTAAATCTGAATATTCTGATGGTTCAGAAAGATGTAACTCTTACAGAATTGATGAAAAAGAGAATATTGATTATCGAACCTATTCGTCTGTCGATAAAAACTGATGGACAATTTCTTTTGTATCAAATGGTGGGTATCTTATTAGTTCATAAGAACAAAGAACAAATTAATAAAAAATATAGAGAAAAATTCTATGTTGATAAAAATAAAAAAACTTTTACCGATGAAAGACATTCCAAGATAATTGGAAATAGAGAAAAAAATGATTATGATTTACTTGTTCCTGAAAAAATTTTATCCCCTAAACGTCGTAGAGAATTAAGAATTCGAATTTCTTTCAATTTTAAAAATAAAAACGATATTCATATAAATACAGAAATTTTCAATGGTAATAACATAAAAAAAGGGAGTCCCGTTTTGGAGAAAACCAAACGTTTTTGGAGAAAAAAAAATAAATTAATTAAATCGAAATTTTTTCTTTGGCCCAATTTTCGATTAGAGGATTTAGCTTGTATGAATCGCTATTGGTTCGATACTAATAATGGCAGTCGGTTCAGTATGGTAAGAATATATATATATCCGCGGTTGAAATTTTAATAAGGGCGAATTTTTCATATATATCATAGCTTATTTGTTATAGAATTCAATCATCTATGAATTAGATCTAGAAATAGAAATGAAATGAATCAATGGAATTTTTTTTTTTACTTTTTTTTAGTTAGAATTTTTTTCTTCTTTGTAAGCGACAAAATAGACAATCCTTCAAATTTTTGATTGATTAATTCAAAATTCTGTCAAATAGAATTTTGAATTACTAACAAAGTAAACTAACAAAGTAAAGATTTTTGTGTATACAAAATTAAGATGAACTGACATTATTTATTAATAGAATACATTTATTAATTTATTATTATTACTGATCAATAAAAAATATCTTAAACTTAAAACTAAAAAAAGGGGGGAGTCCTTGTTTTATGGTAAAAAATTCATTCATTTCAGTTATTTCACAAAAAGAAAAAGACGAAAACAAGGGATCCGCTGAATTTCAAATAGTAAGTTTCACAAATAAGATACGAAGACTTACTTCACATTTGGAATTGCATAGAAAAGACTATTTATCTCAGAGAGGTTTGCGGAAAATTTTAGGAAAACGCCAACGACTGTTGTCGTATTTAGAAAAAAAAAATAAAGTACGTTATAAAGAATTAATTAGTCGGTTGGATATTCGGAAGTTAAAAACTCATTAATTTCTTAATTTGAAGAGTTTTGTTGAATTATTTGATTTATTAGATCTTGAGATGAACTTCTTTTTGTTTTCAGTAACTCGTGGAATGGATCGAGGAAACTCCTATGAATATACCAGCTAAACGAAAAGACCTTATGATAGTGAATATGGGTCCCCACCACCCATCGATGCACGGTGTTCTTCGACTCATCATTACTCTAGACGGTGAGGATGTTATTGATTGTGAACCAATATTAGGTTATTTACACAGAGGAATGGAAAAAATTGCAGAAAATCGAACAATTATACAGTATTTGCCCTATGTAACACGATGGGATTATTTGGCTACTATGTTCACAGAAGCAATAACAGTAAATGGTCCAGAACTGTTAGGAAATATTCAAGTGCCAAAAAGGGCTGGCTATATTAGAGTAATTATGTTGGAATTAAGTCGTATAGCTTCTCATTTGTTATGGCTTGGGCCTTTTATGGCAGATATTGGTACACAGACTCCTTTCTTCTATATTTTTAGAGAGAGAGAGTTAATATATGATTTATTTGAAGCTGCCACTGGTATGAGAATGATGCATAATTATTTTCGTATCGGGGGGGTAGGGGCTGATCTACCTCATGGTTGGATAGATAAATGTTTGGATTTTTGCGATTATTTTTTAACAGGAGTTGTTGAATATCAAAAACTTATTACACGAAATCCTATTTTTTTAGAACGAGTTGAAGGAGTAGGTATTGTTGGTGCGGAGGAAGCAATAAATTGGGGGTTATCGGGACCAATGTTACGAGCTTCCGGAGTACAATGGGATCTTCGTAAAGTTGATCATTATGAGTCTTACGACGAATTTGATTGGGAAGTCCAGTGGCAAAAAGAAGGAGATTCATTAGCTCGTTATTTAGTCCGAATTGGTGAAATGCTGGAATCTATAAAAATTATTCAACAGGCTCTTGAAGGAATTCCAGGGGGGCCCTATGAGAATTTAGAAACCCGACGCTTTGATTTTGATAGAGAAAAGGATCCGGAATGGAACGATTTCGAATATCGATTCATTAGTAAAAAAACTTCTCCTACTTTTGAATTACCGAAACAAGAACTTTATGTCAGAGTGGAAGCCCCAAAAGGAGAATTGGGAATTTTTCTGATAGGGGATCAGAGCGGGTTTCCTTGGAGATGGAAAATTCGACCACCAGGTTTTATCAATTTGCAAATTCTTCCTGAATTAGTTAAAAGAATGAAATTGGCTGATATTATGACAATACTAGGTAGTATAGATATCATTATGGGAGAAGTTGATCGTTGAAATGATAATTTATACAACAGAAGTACAAGCTATCCATTCTTTTGCTAGCTTAGAATCCTTAAACGAAGTCTATGGAATTATATGGGAGTTTGTTCCTATTTTGACTCTTGTATTGGGAATCACACTAAGCATACTAGTAATTGTATGGTTAGAAAGAGAAATATCCGCAGGTATACAACAACGCATTGGACCCGAATATGGAGGTCCTTTAGGAGTTCTTCAAGCTCTAGCGGATGGGACAAAACTACTTTTCAAAGAGAATCTTTTTCCATCTAGGGGGGATACTCATTTATTCAGTATTGGACCATCTATAGCAGTTATATCAACTCTCTTAAGCTATTCAGTAATTCCTTTTGGCTATCACTTTGTTTTAACCGATATAAATAGTGGTGTTTTTTTATGGATTGCCATTTCAAGTATTGCTCCCGTTGGACTTCTTATGTCAGGATATGGATCAAATAATAAATATTCCTTTTTAGGTGGTCTACGAGCTGCTGCTCAATCGATTAGTTATGAAATACCTTTAACTATTTGTATGTTAGCCATATCTCTACGTGCGACTCGTTGAAACAGAAATTTCTCACTATTATTTTTATAAAGAAAGTTAAATGAATTGAATAGATATCTTCATTTTTTATTCATCAATTTGGTTCATGAACTAAATTGGATAGTTATATGAGTGAAAAAAAAAACAACAACTTCGAAATTTGCAGTAAAAAAATTGAGACTCATTTCCTAGGTACAAGAATAAAAAAGAAAACAGAAATAAACATAAAAAAAGAAGACCATTTGCCCTGAAATTGGTTGATTAGTCATCCTAACTTGAAGCGGGCTCAAAAAATAAAATTTATGGAGTTTTCACTATTATTTTATTTATAGGTATTTTCCATAGGTATTACCCTAATGCTAACAGGTGATTGAGCAAAAATGAGTGGATGGTTAGGAACACGAAGATACACAAAGGATTAGTAATAGAGATTTTTAAAATTATCGAAAAAACTATTTCGACAAAAAGTATATTAATCGGGGCTTTAAGTTCGTAGAAATGATCAGGCAGTGCTCCCCATGATTCCAATTCAGAGTATGCTCCTACCCAACAATTAAAGAACTGACTATCCGGAACGAAATAATCCTTTCCTTTTTTTTAACCCCCTTGTCGTTTCGTTTTTTCAGAAAGAAGAATAAGAACGAAAAAAAAAAAGAATCGAATTACAATAATTACAATAGAAAAAAAAAGAAAAATCCCTTTTTTTTATTCTTTTCTCCTATATGGATATTCATAGAGATAGAATTCGTGTCATAATTGGGTCTCGTAATAGAAAATGATAGGTTGAAATATCTATTTGGTATTTTAACAAGGAATTTTACAAAGAGTATTTTATTGAAGGATTAAAGTTATTACTCAAGAAAGAAAAATTTTAATTATTAAAGGTAAAGGATGAGATCAATTCCGAAGTAATTTTGTATTTTTAGTATTCTAACAGATAGAATTTCATTGCTCGAATTTTGGAACGTCGATAGATTTTATCTTATTTTGATCCGCTCTATTCTACAAATATATCAAAATAAATAATACAATTGATCTGTTCCTTAAATTTATTTTTGGACTTCGAGGAGCCGTATGAGGTAAGAATCTCATGTACGGTTCTGGAATAGCGATGAGAACAGTGATGTTATCACCGACTATGATTATCTAACAGTTCAAGTACAGTTGATATAGTTGAGGCACAAGCAAAATCTGGTTTTTGGGGGTGGAATTTGTGGCGTCAACCGATAGGATTTTTTATTTTTTTTATTTCTTCTCTAGCAGAATGTGAAAGATTACCTTTTGATTTGCCAGAAGCAGAAGAAGAATTAGTAGCAGGTTATCAAACGGAATATTCGGGTATTAAATTTGGTTTATTTTATATTGCTTCCTATTTAAACTTATTAGTTTCTTCATTATTTGTAACAGTTCTTTACTTGGGCGGTTGGAATATCTGTATTCCCTATATATTTATTCATGAGTTTTTTGAAATAAATAACATAAGCGGAGTCGTTGGACCAACAATTGGTATCTTTATTACATTGGTTAAAACTTATTTGTTCTTGTTCATTCCTATCACAACAAGATGGACTTTACCTAGACTACGAATGGACCAACTTTTAAATCTTGGATGGAAATTTCTTTTACCAATTTCCCTCGGTAATCTATTATTAACAACCTCTTTCCAACTCCTTTCACTATAAAAAAAAAATAAAATTAGAAAAATTCTAATATTAAATATTAATTAATTAATAATAATAAAGAAAACTATAAGAAAAGAATATTATGATTTGTCTTCAACTCAAACAAGAGAAAAAAAAAATCAAATTATTCATAAAAATTTACGCTATGTTTCCCATGGTAACTGGGTTCATGAATTATGGGCAACAAACCATACGAGCCACAAGGTACATTGGTCAAAGTTTCATGATTACCTTATCCCATGCAAATCGTTTACCTGTAACTATTCAATATCCTTATGAAAAATTAATTACATCGGAGCGTTTCCGCGGTCGAATCCATTTCGAATTTGATAAATGCATTGCTTGTGAAGTATGTGTTCGTGTATGCCCTATAGATCTGCCTGTTGTTGATTGGAAATTGGAAACTGACATTCGAAAGAAACGGTTGCTTAATTACAGTATTGATTTCGGAATCTGTATATTTTGCGGCAACTGTGTTGAGTATTGTCCAACAAATTGTTTATCAATGACGGAAGAATACGAGCTTTCTACTTATGATCGTCATGAATTGAATTATAATCAAATTGCTTTGAGTCGTTTACCAATATCAGTAGTTGACGATTATACGATTCGAACAATTTTAAATTCAACTAAAAAAAAAATGGATAAACCACTTTGATTGATTTTAAAATACAATTATTAAACTAAAAAAAGGAAAGTTCCGTTTTGATCTAAAAATATAGAAGGGGTTTTCTTTCATTTTCTTAGTCAATGACTACAAAAATTCGAAATTCCAACTATTAATTTGATTGATGAGAAAATTGCATCGAAATTTAATTTGGATTGACAATCTATTAAGATATCTATAATTCTATCCAAAATTCTTTCGAGAATAAAATTTGAATGCCTTTTCTTTTTCAAGAAATTCAAGAAAGAATGAAATTAGTTCAATAGTTGTAAATATAGTAATTATTTAGACCCCCTCGAATTTTAAATTAAGAAGCCTATAATAATTATTATATATAATAATAATTATATATAATAATATATATAATAATAATTATATATAATAATAATTATAATAATAAAATAAAAAATAATCAAAATATAAAATATAAAAAAGTTTTTCCTGGTCAAGTCAATAGTCAATAAGGTCATGAAAAAACAATTCAATTTTTTTATTTCTTATTTTACGTGCAATGGATTCACCTGGACTAATACATGATTTTCTTTTAGTCTTTCTGGGATTAGGTCTTATATTAGGAGGTTTAGGGGTAATATTATTTACCAATCCAATTTATTCTGCCTTTTCATTAGGATTCGTTCTTGTTTGTATATCTTTAGTTTATATTTTATCAAACTCTCATTTTGTAGCTGCTGCGCAGCTCCTTATTTATGTGGGAGCTATAAATGTTTTAATTATATTTGCCGTAATGTTCATGAATGGTTCAGAATATTACAAAGATTTGAATCTTTGGACTGTTGGAAATGGGGTTACTTCCTTAATTTGTACAAGTATTTTTGTTTCACTAATTACTATTATTCCCGATACGTCATGGTACGGAATTATTTGGACTACAACAAAAAATCAGATTATAGAACAAGATTTGATAAGTAATGGTCAACAAATTGGAATTCATTTAGCAACAGATTTTTTTCTTCCATTTGAATTCATTTCAATAATTCTTTTAGTTGCTTTGATAGGTGCGATTGCTGTGGCTCGTCAGTAAGAAATTTTTCGAATTAATAATCGAAATAAAAATTAAAACTGTTTTCTATGTTATCACATCTCTTTTCCTTCAATTTTATTTAAAGATTATTTATAAAGATTATTTATGTATAAATGTATAAATTCTTTTATTTGATCTATTATCCATATATTTATTTGTTCAGTACTTATGATATTCTTAATTCGAGTCAATCTCAGGTGGAATTGTTGTTCATATTGAAATAAATCGAAATTGAAAAATTGATAAGGAGTTGGTCAATGATGCTCGAGCATGTACTTATTTTGAGTGCCTTTTTATTTTCTATCGGTATCTATGGATTAATCACGAGTCGAAATATGGTTAGAGCCCTTATGTGTCTTGAACTTATACTGAATGCTGTTAATATAAATTTCGTAACATTTTCTGATTTTTTTGATAGTCGCCAACTAAAAGGAAATATTTTTTCAATTTTTGTTATAGCTATCGCAGCCGCTGAAGCAGCTATTGGACCGGCTATTGTTTCGTCAATTTATCGTAACAGAAAATCCACCTGTATCAATCAATCGAATTTGTTGAATAAGTAGTATTAATTGTTATAGAATATAATTTTCATATTTATTAATTTGAGTTGGTATGTATGATATCTAAGTTGTCTGATCATGTTTGTGAAAACGTAAGAAATTAAAATATCTTGGCTCTATCTCAGAAGTTGATCCAGAATTGAGAAAATTTCTGGTAAATCATTGATTCGTCTGGTTTCTAAATATATGCTGATTCATTTAGAAATTTACTAGATTGAAATTTTATGACGTTAAAAAAATTTTTAATCCAATGTCACATTCAGTAAAAATTTATGATACATGTATAGGGTGTACTCAATGTGTCCGAGCCTGTCCCACGGATGTATTAGAAATGATACCTTGGGATGGGTGTAAATCCAAACAAATTGCTTCCGCTCCAAGAACAGAGGATTGTGTCGGTTGTAAAAGATGTGAATCCGCTTGTCCAACAGATTTCTTGAGTGTTCGAGTTTATTTATGGCATGAAACAACTCGAAGCATGGGTCTAGCTTATTGATAGTTTCCAGAAAACCCCACTTGAATACATTTGCTTTTTTGTTTACCGACAAAAACCCGTACTCGAAAAAATATTTTCTAGCACGGGTTTTTCCAGTCTAAGCGTATCTTGTCTTTACCACGAATTCTTTTCCTTGGTTAACAATATTTGTAGTTTTACCGATAGCGGCGGGTTTATTAATTTTCTTTTTCCCTCATAGAGGAAATAAGGTAATTAGGTGGTATACTTTATATATATGTATAGTAGAGCTCCTTTTAATAACTTATGCGTTCTCTTATTATTTTCAATTTGAGGACCCATTAATCCAATTAGCAGAAGATTATAAATGGATCCCGTTTTTTGATTTGTACTGGAGATTGGGAATAGATGGATTTTCTTTAGGACCTATTTTACTGACAGGATTTATCACCACTTTAGCGACTTTAGCGGCTTGGCCGATTACTCGGGATTCTCGATTATTCAATTTTCTGATGTTGGCAATGTATAGTGCTCAAATAGGATTATTTTCATCTCAAGATCTTTTACTTTTTTTTATCATGTGGGAGTTAGAATTACTTCCCGTCTATCTACTTCTTTCCATGTGGGGGGGAAAGAAACGTCTCTATTCAGCTACAAAGTTTATTTTGTATACTGCAGGCGGTTCGGTTTTTTTATTAATGGGAACTTTAGGTATCGCTTTATATGGTTCTAATGAACCAACATTTAATTTTGAAACATCAGCCAATCAATCATATCCTGTGGGACTAGAAATATTTTTCTATATTGGATTTCTTATTGCTTTTGCTGTCAAATCACCGATTATACCCTTACATACATGGTTACCAGACACTCATGGGGAAGCACATTACAGTACTTGTATGCTTCTAGCCGGAATCCTATTAAAAATGGGGGCGTATGGATTGATTCGAATCAATATGGAATTATTACCTCATGCTCATTCTATCTTCTCCCCCTGGTTGATAATAATAGGCGTAATGCAAATAATCTATGCAGCTTCAACATCTCCTGGTCAACGAAATTTAAAAAAAAGAATAGCCTATTCTTCTGTATCTCATATGGGTTTCATAATTATAGGAATTTGCTCTATAAGTGATATGGGACTCAATGGAGCTATTTTACAAATTCTATCCCATGGATTTATTGGTGCTGCACTCTTTTTCTTGGCAGGAACTGGTTATGATAGAATACGTCGTCTTTATCTTGACGAAATGGGCGGAATGGCTCCCTTAATGCCAAAACTATTCACGACCTTCAGTATTTTATCATTAGCTTCCCTTGCATTACCGGGCATGAGTGGTTTTTTTGCGGAATTGATAGTCTTTTTTGGACTAATTAGTGGCCAAAAATACCTTTTAACGACAAAAATATTAATTACTATCGTAATGGCAGTTGGAATGATATTAACTCCTATTTATTTATTATCTATGTTACGACAGATGTTCTATGGATACAAACTGTTTAATGTTCCAAACTCTTATTTTTTTGATTCTGGACCTCGGGAATTATTTGTTTCGATCTCTATCCTTCTGCCTGTAATAAGTATTGGTATTTATCCGGATTTCGTTTTCTCATTATCAATTGACAGGGTCGAAGCTATTCTATCTAATTATTTTTATAGATAGTTTTTCTAAAAAAAAAAAAAATCCTATGATTTTTTTTTTTCAAAAATTTAAAATTATTAGGTTACACAATGAAAAAACTTCTTTTTTACTCTCTTAAATCTTGAATTTTAATTAACAAAAAATGAATTCTAAGCAAAAATTTTTGGCATTTGTGAGAACTTTTTGAATTAACATACTAGTTGATTAAAAAAGTTCTCAACAGCTTACCTGAAGCTTTTTGTCTCTATATTTTGCTGTTCTAGAGAGTTGCATCCGTCAGACTCTTTCTTCAAGTGGTAATTGTTAATGTAAATGAACCATAACTATGTAGTCCTATTCCTAATAAATTCACTCCAAAATAGCATATCCAAATTATAAGAAAACCGCTAGAAGCGACAATTGCCGAATTTAAACCCTCAAAATTTTTATTTGTTCGAGTATGAAAAAAAATCGCGAATATGGTCCATGTAATAAACGCCCAAGTTTCCTTTGGGTCCCAATTCCAATATGATCCCCATGCTTCATTAGCCCAGACTGCTCCCGAAAGAATACCTATAGTTAAAAAAATAAATCCTATACTTATAATCCGAAAACTCCAGTCATCTAATTGTTGAATCAATTGAAACCTATAATAATTCTTAGACGAAAGAACGGAAATATTTCTTAAAATATTTTTTCGGTTCGTTATATATTGTATCTCATTAAAGTAAAATGAATCGGGTAATAAATTATTGCTTTTATCAAAAATTCTTATGATTTTTTGAAATCTGATGACTAGAAATGCTACTGATAATAATGATCCACACAAAAGAGCTGCATAGCCCAATATCATCATACTTACGTGCATCATTAACCACTGGGATTGAAGAGCGGGCACTAACATTTCTGATTGATGCATGCCTTTTAAAAGACCTGAAGTGGCAAACCCTTGAGTAAAAAGAGTACTTGGCGCGGTTATTGCGCTTAAATAATTTTTATATTTTTTTAAATACGGAACTATATGAATAGCAGAAAATGCCCATGAAAGAAAGATTAATGATTCATATAAATCACTTAATGGTAAATGTCCACCAAAAAACCAACGAGTAACTAATAATCCTGTTATACAGAAAACAGTAGTTATCATGCCTTTTTCTGACGAATCATAGAGTTCTACGAATTCATCGACCAATAAGGTTATCAAATGAATTGTAATTACAATTGACACGACTGAAAAAGATATATGAGTTAATATATGCTCTAAAGCCGAAACTATCATAAAGTAAAAAATAAAATAAAAAAGTTATGGGGGTTCCTCTTTTCGTATATATAATTGAAATTAGGAAGTAAAGTCATTATAGGATATATTGTATCCTTTTGAAAATTCCAGGATCTAATACCGCTACTCGGACTCGAACCGAGATGCTCTAGCACTGCTTCCTAAGAGCAGCGTGTCTACCAATTTCACCATAGCGGCTTGCTTGAAATTATAATAATCACTTTTTATTTAATCGTCGAGCTTTGAGACAATACTTTACTTTTTACGAAATATTAAAATTCATGACGAAATTTTTATTTAAGAATAAAAACAAATCAAATTTTATGAATTCCAATTCAAATATTTATTACATTCAATAGATTTCTCGAAATATTTTATTGCTTAGTTTTTTATTGTGTAAAGAGTTTGAGTTAGGATTTCGAAACATCATTAGATATTTTATCATATAACAACAAAATTTCTAGTTCTGCTACGTACTTAAAAAAAAATTGTCTTTACTTTATCCGAAAGCTTCTTTTTTTTTTTTAATAGATTTTTACTATTCGCTTCCTTACTCTATATACTATTCGCTTCCTTACTCTATATATTAAATCTGAAAATTATACTCTTTTCATCAAAAAAGCCTATCCGACTTATTTCTATCTTTTTTCATCATATTAAATATATATAAAAATACATCAATAAAGTTTAAGAACCTAAATTTTTTTATCCTGAAATTGTTAGTTAGCCGAATATTTTATAATTATATTTAAAAACCTTTAACTTTTTTTTCGTATAATTTGTTAAACTCAACGAAAAAGTATATCTAATTCAAATTTAATTTGAAAATACAAATGAGACTATTAATTAATTTGTTAAAATAAAAAAAAAATTGAATAATTCTTTACTTTATACCTATGGAAAATATAAAAGAAAAGTGTCAAATATAACAGTCTTTTTTCGAAACATAATGAAAAAAAATAACTCCATTTCAAAAGGTACTAGTTAATGGTTGTGAAATGGTTCTGAATAAATAAACAAATAAAATAATTATTTTATTGAATCCAGTAAGGATCTGCTAACATTATTCGTGCTTCTGTTAAAATTAGCTTTTTTTATTATTACTATCACTATCAAAATTTAATAAACCACTTTTTTTAGAATTCTTTAACCTTTCTCTATGTAGATAAAAATTTTTAATTAAAAATAAAAAATTTTAAGTAATTTTTTGAATAATAATGGCTTTCTAGTTAGTTAGAATAAGTATTTTTTTATTTTCAGTAGTATCTTTATTTGACGAATTAGAACTTTTTGATTTTAATATGTGAATTTTTTTTTAATTGATAATAATTAAAAATATAAATATAAAATTGGATTTCATTTTTATATACTTTGTATTTTTTATTTTTCATTTATTTTCTTTATTGACTGATTTAAAATAAAAATATATAAGAGCTGATAAATCAGAAACACGAAATAATTAATTAGTAATTAAAAAAGTTTTTGTTATGGAACATATATATCAATATTCATGGATCATACCTTTCCTTACATTCCCAGTCCCTATGTTAATAGGAACAGGACTTCTCCTTTTTCCGGTGACAACAAAAAAACTTCGTCGTATGTGGGCTTTTCCAAGTGTTTTATTGTTAAGTATAGTTATGATTTTTTCACTCGATCTGTCTATTCAGCAAATAAATAGCAGTTTTATTTATCAACATATATGGTCATGGACCATCAATAATGATTTTTCTTTAGAGTTCGGACACTTGATTGACCCACTTACTTCTATTTTGTTAATATTAATTATTACAGTTGGAATTATGGTTCTTTTTTATAGTGATAATTATATGTCTCATGATCAAAGCTATTTGAGATTTTTTGCTTATATGAGTTTTTTCAATACTTCAATGTTGGGATTAGTTACTAGTTCGAATTTGCTACAAATTTATATTTTTTGGGAATTAGTTGGAATGTGTTCTTATCTTTTAATAGGTTTTTGGTTCACACGACCTAGTGCATCGAATGCTTGTCAAAAAGCATTTGTAACTAATCGTGTAGGGGATTTTGGTTTATTATTAGGAATTATTGGTCTTTATTGGATAACGGGCAGCTTCGAATTTCGAGATTTGTTCAAAATAGTCACTAACTTGATTTCTAATAATCAAGTTAATCTTGTATTCGTTACTTTGTGCACCTTTTTCTTATTTTCCGGTGCAATTGCTAAATCAGCACAATTTCCTCTTCATGTATGGTTGCCCGATGCCATGGAAGGCCCTACTCCGATTTCGGCTATGATACATGCTGCTACTATGGTAGCGGCGGGAATTTTTCTTGTAGCTCGACTTTTTACTCTTTTCCTAGGCATACCTTACATAATGAATTTAATAGCTTTGATAGGCATAATCACAGTCTTTTTAGGAGCTACTTTAGTTCTTGCTCAAAAAGATATTAAGAGAGGTTTAGCTTATTCTACAATGTCTCAATTGGGTTATATGATGTTAGCTCTAGGTATGGGGTCTTATCGAGGTGCTTTATTTCATTTGATTACTCATGCCTATTCGAAAGCATTGTTGTTTTTAGGGTCTGGATCTATTATTCATTCAATGGAAGCTATTGTTGGTTATTCTCCAGATAAGAGTCAAAATATGGTTCTTATGGGTGGTTTAACAAAACATATTCCAATTACAAAAACTTCTTTTTTATTAGGAACATTTTCTCTTTGTGGTATTCCACCCTTCGCCTGTTTTTGGTCCAAAGATGAAATTCTTAATGATAGTTGGTTGTATTCACTTAGTTTCGCAATAATAGCTTGGTTCACTGCGGGATTAACTGCATTTTATATGTTTCGGATTTATTTACTTATTTTTGAAGGATATTTAAATCTTAATTTTAAAAATTACAACGGGAAAAAAAACAGTTCATTTTATTCAATATCTTTATGGGGTAAAGAAGGATTAAAAACATTTAACAAAAATTTTTGTTTATTACCTTTATTACCAATTAATAATAATGACAGGACTTCTTTTTTTTGGAAGAACAC